TCTTTTTGGTCTCATATCATATAACAACCATATAATGAATAATAAAGGAATATTTTTGGCGGGAATTCTCAGGCGGAAAGGGATCTATTTTGCTGTTTTAAGAAAAGGAAAATCTTATCTATCGAATCATTGTACATTTAAATTTGAATTTTTAATTAGGAATTCCGGGTACAAATATACAAATACAAGTGGTCTTTAACCACACATACATGTGATTATATATGTATTACCATAATGTAATACGATAAAAAAGGAGGATTTCAAATGCGAGATCTAAAAACATATCTTTCCGTAGCACCGGTACTAAGTACTCTCTGGTTCGGTTCTTTAGCGGGTTTATTGATAGAGATCAATCGTTTCTTCCCAGATGCGTTAACATTCCCTTTTTTTTAATTCTAGTTATTGCCGCGGGACGGGGTGAAAAAGATTAGATCGAGATACAATCAAATATCTGGGACTAATCTCTCGCCCCCCCTTTTTTTTAGTTTTTTTTTAGAATTCTATAAGAATTAGATAAAATAAATAAGTAAGGTAGAACGAAAAAAGTGGATTCAACCTCACCGAAACTTGGGTTCAAGCTCCAATTAAATTACTAGTGGAGCGAAAAGATAAATGTGGCTGGAACAACAGTATCCTACAAGATACTTAAAGAAAATACCGTACTTTGATTCTAAATAGAGTTCAAAATCATTGTATTACTTATTCTTATTATTTACTATTATATTATTTACTATTAATATAATCTATATTTATTGATTTACTATATTGATTGCAATTGATTGCAACGAAATCTTTCAGTATTTGGTTTTGAGTTAGCAACTTTTATTTATTTCTTTTTCATTCCTTTCTTGTTCACTTTTGATCGGAAAATAGAAGAGTTGGGTGAATTAAAAACTCAAAGGAGGTTCATGGCCAAGAGTAAAGATGTCCGAGTAACGATTATTTTGGAATGTACCAGTTGTGTTCGAAATGGCGTTAATAAGGAATCAACGGGCATTTCCAGGTATATTACTCAAAAAAATCGACACAATACGCCTAGTCGATTGGAATTGAAGAAATTCTGTCCCTATTGTTACAAACATACAATTCACGGGGAGATAAAGAAATAAATCGAATCAAGTGCTCGTATGTCACCCCTTCCCGAGAATATGAAAATATGCCATTAGGTATTTAGGTATATAATATATTATATATATAATTAGTTATATATAACGCATATTTTATTTAGATATTATTATTCTATATTATTATTCTATATTATTAGAATTATTATATTATTAATATTATTACATATAAATATTATATATATTTATATATATTAATATTATATATTTTAATTTCTATATATTTCTATATATTTAAATATTTAAATAATAATAAAATAAATAATAATAAAATAAACAAACCAAATCCTATTTATTATATTAATTCTATAATTTTAATTTGATCCGATCAAAATAGTATTTTAGAAATAGAGATAAGGATAGGATTCTTTTTAGAAATAAGGAATAAAGAAATCATGGATAAATCCAAGCGACTCTTTCTTAAATCCAAGCGATCTTTTCGTAGGCGTTTGCCCCCGATCCAATCGGGGGATCGAATTGATTATAGAAACATGAGTTTAATTAGTCGATTTATTAGTGAACAAGGAAAAATATTATCTAGGCGAGTAAATAGATTGACCTTAAAACAACAACGATTAATTACTATTGCTATAAAACAAGCTCGTATTTTAGCTTCGTTACCCTTTCTTAATAATGAGAAACAATTTGAAAGAAGCGAGTCGACCGCTAGAACTACTGCTCTTAGAACCAGAAAAAAATAGGCTTACCCTTCAATTGACTCAAAATTAGCAAACGTAGACTGATGCTTTATTCAAAAAATATGATAATCAAAATGGTCGTGTCGTAAGAAAAAAGAAATAAATAACAGCGGGTTGGGGAAGAAAAAGAAATCTTTTTTTTTTTATTGAGCGTCTTCGCTCATCTTGTTTTGATAACCTTATCAGAATTTTTTTTATCATATTAATTTCTACTCTACCTTCCCCGAGTTCATTCCCGAGGGAACCCCATTTCATTTAAAGCAGTTCGGTGGATTCCTTCCGATTTCCTTATTTTATAATCTCGTTGGAAATCATATAAAGACAATTCCTATTTGAGATAGCTATTTGCGCAAGTATTTTACGATTAAGAAGCAGCTCTTTCTTGTACAGATTTTTTATAAATCTGCTATAACTATAGGATACCCCCATTTCGCGAATTACTGCATTTATTCGAGTGATCCACAAACGACGAAAATCTCTTTTTTTCCTATCTCTATCCCGATGAGCCGAAAACAAAGCTCTTATTCTTTGTTGAGTAATAGTGCGAGTAAGCCTTGAATGAGCCCCTCGAAAGCTTGATGCAAATAAACGAATTTTTTTTCGACGTCTCCGAGCTATATATCCCCGTTTAATTCTGGTCATTGAATAAAAGAAATTTTGATGAATAACGAATTCTTTCTTTCAGTTATTCTTTTCTCGTCTATTAATAACAAAACGGATTCTTCCAATGTATAAAATAAAAATTCCAATGGCTTTTGCTACTATAACCGTCCCGACCACGATTTTTCCTTTTTTCTAGGCATTTCATTTCGCCTTGAAATAAGAAATTGTATTGATACTAGGTATCAAAAAAAGCATATTAACTAAAATAAAGGAGTAAATAGAAATGGATAAATAAATAGTGGGTTCCATCGTTTCTATGGTTACTTCTTAAACGGTGAGGTCCCCTCTATACACCGGAGCTCATTCCTTCATTTAATTGGTAACTTGTACAGTTCACACTCTTCGGCTCTACTCATAAATTTTCCAGTAATAGATCTTTCACAACGAGATCTATCTTATACAGTAACGGTATGTAATTAGGAGGATTAATTGGGTAGCTAACCCTGTTAGTCCGTTCTTTGCAAGAGTCGAAGCATAATCTTTTTGCTTTTTAAATAGGATTTTCCCCGCTTACTGGATAAGCATTTGCTACCAATGGGGAATTTTTTCTCATCTTAAATTCCAAGATTGGATTTGCGCCAATGGAAACCATAAATTTCATACACAATAGAAGGATATGGTAGATCTATCTTTTTTAGATAGTGAACGGAAGAACCTCATTCTATTCACTGGTACTGATCGTTGATACTGAAAAAATTGTTTCTTTTTTCTCAGCCCATGATCTGAACAAGTCGCACATACACCCTAGTACATGTTCCTCGGCGCTGAGGACATCCCCCAAGAGCAGGGGATTTCGTGACATTTCTAATTGGCTGTCTTGCATTTCTAATAAGTTGTTTAATAGTTGGCATGCTGAATCATATACATAATAGACTGGTTTAGATCGATCCTAACCAGATGATTATGAATTACTTCTTTTTCTCTTTAATAGATTAATAAAATATTAACTCCTTAAGTTAAGAAGGAAAGGAATAAGAGGGATTCAATCAATCTTAATTAAATTGTGGATTGGTGTTAAATCGTTGCTATTTTTTAACTGCTACACGATCCACAATTCCATGAGCTTGGGCTTCTGTTGCTGACATAAAAACATCTCTTTCCATGTCTTCGGATACAACCCATAAGGGCTTGCCCGTTCTTTGTACATAAACCATTGTGATGCTTTCGCGAAGTTTCAGTAGTTCTTCCGCTTCCAGGATAACTTCTCCCGTTTGTGCCTCATAAAAAGAACTAGAAGGTTGATGGATCATTACCCTGATGATATAACATAATAAAAGGTTCTTCTAACTCACATAATGAGGCGAAAAGAATAGCTAAAGAATAATAAGAAAAAAAGATAGAATTGAACAACCGTACAGGCATTTTTTGCGCATTGCATACGGCTTTACAATGGAATTCTCTTTTTTCTTTCTCTTTCATCGAAAAAAGAGAAAATATAGAGTCTATTAGACCCAGATCAATAAATAATCCAATTACCACCCTTCTTTTTCTTTTTTTTTCGGAAAAGTTTTAAAATACTATGATGGCCCCGTTGCTTTATATATTTATTTCGTCTGTGATTCAGCAATCCCAAAGTTTCTTTTTTTTTTTCAAAAAAAAGAAAGAAAAAAGAGTCTTTTTTTTTTTCGTACTCTTTCATAACATAAATATTGTTAATAGCCTCTGGTGTGAAAAGAAAAAAAAAAGTTTGTGACGCTGAGATGGGCTCACGACAGCTAAGATAAAATTGGAAATGCCCCTTCTCTCATACTACTCTTTCGATACATAATCTAATATATCTATATATTTTTTCAAAAAAAAAAAAAAAGAAATAAAAACAATTTTCATATCGAATTCGAAGTGCCATGCTATTATTACTTACTAATTCATATTTCATATGGCGAAGGCATAGTCTTCTTTTTTTTTTTCATCAAATAAAAAAAAAACTCATTGGCGCCGAGCGTGAGGGAATGCTAGACGTTTGGTAATTGCTCCTCCGGCCAGGAGAAAAGATCCCATTGAAGCGCCCAATCCTATGCATATTGTCTGCACATCTGGTTGCACAAATTGCATAGTATCATAAAGAGCTACTCCGGGTACTACCCATCCGCCAGGAGAGTTTATAAACAAATACAGATCTTTGGTATCACTCTCTATACTGAGATATATCATAAGACCAATAAGTTGATTCGAGATCTCGCTATCAACCTCTTGGCCTAAAAAAAGTAATCTGTCTCGATAAAGTCGGTTGATTAGGATAAAATTGTATCCCTTAGTAGCCGTACAGGCACCTTTTGATGCATACGGTTCAACAAAAATTGCGAAAAAAAATCAATGTGTAGATTCCAGCCATCCTTCGTTTTTTCTAGTGGGACTTTTCTAACTTCTAATTTATAATGAAGAGGCTTTTTCTTACATTTTAAAAAGAAACTGAAATTAAATTAAAGAAAGATGAGTTTTGGCCCGTTTTCCTATAATATAGAAAAAATTCGCTAAACTTATCGCACAAACTTTTCATTGATCTATTTTTTTTCATTGGGATTCAATCCAAATCACGATGTCATTTTCTTGTTCCTGAATGGGGTTCGTCAATTTTTTATTCAATTTTTTTAGGTTTATGCTCTACTCCGAGTAAAGATCTGCCCGATTTGGATTTGCGCATATAGGACAAATGACCCAATACCACGTCTTTTTGCTATGATTTCATTTACTTTTTTATTTTATTTAATTCCTTTTTCTTTCATGTTTTCCTTTTCCGCCAAATATTCAACGTATTTCTCATATTATTCGATTGATTAACAGTTTGAAATCGCTCTTATTATAATTTTTTTTTTTTTTTTTATGATTATGATATAGGTGGTAATCATAAATATATTACCAATTGGGTTTTTTCTAAACGGAGCCTGGATACTTCATTTTATCGGTCCAACCAAGCCAACCATAAATCATTCTAATTGAAAATATTAATCTGGATACCCCCCAAAAAAAATGAAATGGATCTCTAATTGCACTTCATTACACTTCACGCTACAAATTTTTGATAATTCAATCAATCTTTTTTGGGCGAAACAGAGGATATCTCGATCGGGCGAGAGAACGGGGGAATCCCATATGACCCAATATATTTGACAAGTCGCACTATACGTCAACCCAAACGGCATCGTCCTCCCCCGGATTTCGAAAAGGAACTCTTGGAACACCAATAGGCATTAAAGGAAAGAAAAAGAATTAAATACTATATTTCACTTTGATGTGGAAGCGTAATAATGGTCTTAATAATAATATTGGCCTTTAGCATATTTTATACATAGATAGAATAAGGCCATAAAATAAAGAAAGGCAGAATGAATGAAAGAGAATTCTTACGAATAGTTCCTTTGAATGATGAACAAATAGGGCTGCATTCATTCATAAAAAATAGGATCAACCCCCATTGCGTATTGATACTTATCGGGTATAGAATAGATCTGCTTCTCTTTTTTCTTCTGAGCCGAATTCTTCCCTTATTACTAATGGAATAGAACAAATATTAATCCTTTCTCCGAAAGAATCCACCGAAAAGGGGAGGTATTCCAATGCAATAAAGTTACATAGTGTCTATTTTTCGTTGATAAAGGGGTATTTCCATGGGTTTGCCTTGGTATCGTGTTCATACTGTCGTATTGAATGATCCCGGTCGCTTGCTTTCTGTTCATATAATGCATACAGCTCTGGTTGCTGGTTGGGCCGGTTCAATGGCTCTATATGAATTAGCCGTTTTTGATCCCTCCGATCCCGTTCTTGATCCAATGTGGAGACAAGGTATGTTCGTTATACCCTTCATGACTCGTTTAGGAATAACCAATTCATGGGGCGGTTGGAGTATTACAGGGGGGACTATAACAAATCCGGGTATTTGGAGTTACGAAGGTGTGGCCGGAGCACATATTGTGTTTTCTGGCTTGTGCTTCTTGGCAGCTATCTGGCATTGGGTATATTGGGATCTAGAAATTTTTTGTGATGAGCGCACAGGAAAACCCTCTTTGGATTTGCCCAAGATTTTTGGAATTCATTTATTTCTCTCAGGAGTGGCTTGCTTTGGCTTTGGCGCATTTCATGTAACAGGATTGTATGGTCCTGGAATATGGGTGTCCGACCCGTATGGACTAACCGGAAAGGTACAACCTGTAAATCCGGCGTGGGGCGTGGAAGGTTTTGATCCTTTTGTTCCGGGAGGAATAGCCTCTCATCATATTGCAGCGGGGACATTGGGCATATTAGCGGGCTTATTCCATCTTAGTGTCCGTCCGCCCCAACGTTTATACAAAGGATTACGTATGGGAAATATTGAAACCGTCCTTTCCAGTAGTATAGCTGCTGTCTTTTTTGCAGCTTTTGTTGTTGCTGGAACTATGTGGTATGGTTCAGCAACTACCCCCATCGAATTATTTGGTCCTACTCGTTATCAATGGGATCAAGGATACTTCCAGCAAGAAATATATCGAAGGGTTAGTGCTGGGTTAGCCGAAAATCAAAGTTTATCAGAAGCTTGGTCTAAAATTCCTGAAAAATTAGCTTTTTATGATTACATTGGCAATAATCCGGCAAAAGGAGGATTATTCAGAGCGGGTTCAATGGACAACGGGGATGGAATAGCCGTTGGGTGGTTAGGACACCCTATCTTTAGAGATAAAGAAGGGCGTGAACTTTTTGTACGTCGTATGCCGACTTTTTTTGAAACATTTCCGGTTGTTTTGGTAGACGGAGATGGAATTGTTAGAGCGGATGTCCCTTTTAGAAGGGCAGAATCGAAGTATAGTGTCGAACAAGTAGGTGTAACTGTTGAGTTCTATGGTGGCGAACTCAACGGAGTGAGTTATAGTGATCCTGCTACTGTGAAAAAATATGCTAGACGTGCTCAATTGGGTGAAATTTTTGAATTAGATCGTGCTACTTTGAAATCCGATGGTGTTTTTCGTAGCAGTCCAAGGGGTTGGTTTACTTTTGGGCATGCTTCGTTTGCTTTGCTTTTCTTCTTCGGACACATTTGGCATGGTGCTAGAACCCTGTTCCGAGATGTTTTTGCCGGTATTGATCCAGATTTGGATGCTCAAGTGGAATTTGGAGCATTCCAAAAACTTGGCGATCCAACTACAAGAAGACAAGTAGTCTGATGCAAGATTGCTTTGTTATTTTTCGCTTCTATTTTCTGTTTGTGATTTGACATAGGCTGCTGGAAAAATCTTGATTAAAATCGCTGCCTTTTCTTTGATTCTTGTTCTTTCTTTATTTTATTCGGGAGATGATTCAAAATAAACAGGTACGGAAGCTATAATTGTAAACCACGATCGAATTTATGGAAGCATTGGTTTATACATTCCTCTTAGTCTCTACTCTAGGGATAATTTTTTTCGCTATCTTTTTTCGAGAACCGCCTAAAGTTCCAACTAAAAAATGAAATGATTTTTCATTATCTCAATTGAAGTAATGAGCCTCCCAATATTGGGAGGCTCATTACTTCAATTAGTCCCCGTGTTCCTCGAATGGATCTCTTAATTGTTGAGAGGGTTGCCCAAAGGCAGTATATAAGGCGTACCCAGTAAAACTTACAAGTAAACCAGATATAGAGATGGCGACTAAGGTTGCTGTTTCCATTATTATATAATTTCAAGATCACAGTGGATCTATGATAAGATCGTTTATTTACAGCGGAATGATATACAAAGTCAACAGATCTCACTGAATACAAAATAAGATTTATGGCTACACAAACCGTTGAGGGTAGTTCTAGATCTGGTCCAAGACGAACTGTTGTAGGGGATTTTTTGAAACCATTGAATTCGGAATATGGTAAAGTAGCCCCTGGATGGGGAACGACTCCTTTGATGGGTGTCGCAATGGCTTTATTTGCGATATTCTTATCTATTATTTTGGAGATTTATAATTCTTCCGTTTTACTGGATGGAATTTCACTGAATTAGATTCACAAGAACCACGAAGCCTCGCTTTTCAATACAAAAAGTGAAACCTTTAGTTCTCGGATTTTTTTTAGCCCATTTTATTTTGGTAGTTCGACCGCGAAATTTATTTGTTTCTGTATTTCCGGAATATGAGTGTGTGACTTGTTATAATTGATCCTATTGATAGTACAGAAAATGGGTCTGTCATCTTGATCGAGATAGTTTTATCCCGTCGGATAGCCATTCTAGTATCTGGAGCACGGAATATATGAAATGGATCACGAAGTATTCGAACTATGATTCATACTTAATATTCAAACCTCGCGGCCGGACTAAAAAATCAAATTTCAAAGAAAGAGTTTTCTTATTTATAAAGCGAAAGATTTTTTCTTCTTTCAAACTCTCATTTAGTTTATGCTTATTTTGATCAAAGGACAAATCTTTCTTTTCTTTGTATTTTAATTTATTATATCTATTCTATTCATTGAATAAGTGATGATCCAACGGTTCTTACTCAAAGAATCTTTGGACTTAGTTTGAAGGTTTTATTGAATCATCGCGGTTCTGATATGAATCTGAAGTTTCAATTGATTCATAGGGTCTTAACAAGAGAATTCCTATTAAAAATAAAGAAAACAAGAATAAAGCCACATTCCATACAAATAACAAATCAAAGCAAAGAAAAAGAAAAGAAATAAGTAGGTAAATAGAAGATTCAAGAGGCCTGTAACGATCAACATAAAGACGAATGCGCCGACTTGATTTTTTGGCATTATAATTACAACTACAAAAAAGAGCTTTCGGATTTTGACTCTTTTGTGTCTTCAGATAAAATTGAATGAAAAGATTAAGAAGTTTCAAACTTTCTATTCCATATCCGTTTCAGCTATTATTTGGGTGTTTTGTTTGAGCTGTACGAGATGAAATTCTCATATACGGTTCTCAGGGGGGGAGTCCTCTTGGTTTACCTATCTCAATAAAGTCTATGATTGGTTCGAAGAACGCCTCGAGATTCAGGCGATTGCAGATGATATAACTAGTAAATATGTTCCTCCTCATGTTAACATATTTTATTGTCTAGGAGGAATTACGCTTACTTGTTTTTTGGTACAAGTAGCTACAGGATTTGCTATGACTTTTTACTATCGTCCAACCGTTACTGAGGCTTTTGCTTCTGTCCAATACATAATGACTGAAGCTAACTTTGGTTGGTTAATCCGATCAGTTCATCGATGGTCGGCAAGTATGATGGTCTTAATGATGATCCTGCACGTATTTCGTGTCTATCTCACTGGTGGTTTTAAAAAACCTCGCGAATTGACTTGGGTTACAGGTGTGGTTCTGGCTGTGTTGACCGCATCTTTTGGTGTAACAGGTTATTCCTTACCTCGGGACCAAATTGGTTATTGGGCAGTCAAAATCGTAACAGGCGTTCCAGAAGCTATTCCGGTAATAGGATCGCCTTTGGTAGAGTTATTGCGTGGAAGTGCTAGTGTGGGACAATCCACTTTGACCCGTTTTTATAGTTTACACACTTTTGTATTACCCCTTCTTACTGCTGTATTTATGTTAATGCATTTCCTAATGATACGTAAGC